TGCAAAATTTCCTCCTGTGATATGAGTTACCACTCCCTGATCACTTATAGTACCCCAAACATCCGACTGCATTTTCCAACTGAAATGGAAAATTACTACCGAAATTGCATTGTACATCCAGAATAGACCTAAAAAGACATGATCCCAGGCGGATACTTGACATGTCCCCCCTCTTCCAGGTCCATCACAAGGGAAGCGAAAACCCAGATTTGCTTTATCAGGTATCAAACGGGAACTGCGAGCAAATAGAACACCTTTCAGTAGTATCAATACAGTCACATGGATCGTAAATGCATGAATATGATGGACCAAAAAATCTGCGGTTCCTAATGGAATAGGTAACAAAGCAACTTTGCCGCCTACTGCTACTAACTCACTACCTCCCCAAGTTACGCTAGTACTCGTTGTTGCACCAGGAGCGGTTATACCAGGCGCTAAAGCATGGGTGTTTTGTACCCATTGAGCAAAGATGGGTTGTAATTGTATAGCAGTATCTGAAAACATATCTTGGGGCCGCCCTAAAGCACTCATGGTATCATTATGAATATATAAGCCAAAACTGTGAAACCCTAGAAATATACATGCCCAGTTAAGATGTGATATTATTGCATCGCGGTGCCTAAGGACACGATCTAATAGATCGTTGTATCGAGTAGTTGGATCGTAGTCTCTTACCATAAAAATGGCTGCATGCGCAGCAGCACCAACTATGAGAAATCCACCGATCCACATGTGATGTGTGAACAACGAAAGTTGTGTACCATAGTCAATAGCTAGGTATGGATAAGGGGGCATGGAATACATATGGTGAGCTACAACGATGGTTAAAGAGCCTAACATAGCCAGGTTAAGAGATAATTGAGCATGCCATGATGTTGTTAGGATTTCGTAGAGGCCCTTATGGCCCTGGCCTGTAAATGGACCCTTATGAGCCTCTAAAATGTCTTTAAGTCCATGACCAATGCCCCAGTTAGTCCTATACATATGACCGGCGATCAAGAAAAGAATTGCTATAGCTAAATGATGGTGTGCAATATCACTCAGCCATAGACCCCCTGTTATTGGATTTAATCCTCCACGAAAACTAAGAAAATCTGAATATTTTGACCAATTCAAGGTGAAAAAAGGAGTTGCTCCTTCGGCAAAACTAGGATAAAGTTGAGCCAAAAGATCCCTATTCAAGATGAATTCATGAGGAAGTGGTATCTCTTTAGGATCAACTCCAGCATCAAGAAATTGATTAATCGGCAAAGATACATGGATTTGGTGTCCCGCCCAAGAAAGAGACCCAAGCCCTAGTAACCCCGCTAAATGGTGATTCAACATAGATTCTACATCTTGGAACCAAACCAATTTTGGGGCGGCTTTATGATAATGGAACCAACCGGCAAAAAGCATTAATGATGCAAAGACCAATGCACCAATTGCAGTACAATAAAGTTGTAATTCACTAGTTATTCCAGATGCTCGCCAAATCTGAAAAAAGCCGGAGGTTATTTGTATTCCTCGGAAACCCCCGCCCACATCACCATTCAATATTTCTTGACCAACTATTGGCCAAACTACCTGGGCGCTAGGTCCAATGTGAGCAGGATCGCTTAGCCATGCTTCATAATTAGAAAAACGGGCGCCATGGAAGTACATGCCACTCAGCCAAAGAAAGATAATGGAGAGTTGACCAAAATGAGCACTAAATACTTTTCGGGAGATCTCCTCCAAATCATTGGTATGACTGTCGAAATCGTGAGCATCAGCATGTAGGTTCCAGATCCAAGTGGTAGTATCAGGGCCCTTAGCTATTGTTCTCGAGAAATGGCCTGGTCTAGCCCATTCCTCAAAAGACGTTTTTACGGGATCCCTATCTACAACAATTTTCACTTCTGGTTCCGGCGAACGAATAATCATTAAGTCCTCCTCTTTCCGGACAACACATACAAAGAGACCTGCCAACAGTCAAGTTTTTAGTGAAACCTCTGAAAGATGGATATTTTTTTTTTTTATCATCGGTCCCCCATCTCTCATCCATCTATTTAGTTATTAACTAGAGCAATTATGATATCGAAGTTGATCCGGGGCAAGTGTTCGGATCTATTATGACATAACGATTAGGTGCCCAACGGACCCTTTTTATTATAAAATACCTTTTACTTTTCCTGGCATGACGAAGATGTTTTTTTTTTTGCTAGTGTATTTATATCTGAATGTAAAAGTGCCCATATCGATATACTTCTATGAAACATCTTCTTATGCGATATCCATATTTAGTAATTCGGGGGCATACTTTATTTATTTATTTATTAGCTATATCCTATACGATTTGATACTGCTGTATCCCTATCATTTATCCTTATGGGATACTATACAAAATAGAATTTTTTAGGAGGAAGAGATATAATAAAATTCTTGATTGGATCTTCTCATAGTAACTATCTATTTTAGTTGATTGATGGATCCAATCACCATTTTTATTTTAATAAATTTAATTAAAAATTAAAAAAAGAGTGCTTTTATTCGAATTCGAAACGCCTCGTGATCTTCAACCAATTATGTGCTTCAATATAATTACCTGGAGTAAGCGCTATAGCTTGTTTCCAATACTCAGCAGCTTGATCGAACCAAGCCTCCGCAATTTCAGAATCACCCTGTAGAATGGCCTGTTCTCCCCGGTCGGAATAGGTGGTTAAATTCCTTCCCTTAGAACCGTACTTGAGAGTTTCCTGCCTCATACGGCTCAGCAATCGACTCTTTTTGTGTCCCATCTTTTTAATCTACCCTATGCTAACTGAATTAGATTTTTCATAAACCTATCCTAGTTTTCTTGGGTTAACCAGACGAAGTTAAGTTAATTACATAAGTTTCAAACTCTAATTTTGATCAATAATCAGTTTTATCTTTTCTCCTACCTTCATAAGAATTAACTCCCCCTATATCGTTAGGATTTTCTGAAAGGTAACTATCTCGGTTTCATCTCATAATATGAAATTCATATAGAATTTTTGAAAAAGACTTTCCTCCGTAAGAAAAAAGAACTTACTATCTTTGGGATCTGATGCTACACCGCTGCTCAATACTTTAGTAGATCGACTCTATTACATAAGTAGATTCCTAACTTTATATCTCATATTATGACATAAGTAAGCAGTTCTTAACTGTATCGACCTAATAACTTGCTAATTGATCTTTACGGTGCTTTCTCTATCAATTCGGTCCTTTATCCATAGAGTATATAGGCGTACTTATTCATTTATATTTGAAGTATTTTTCCTTGCTACAGCTGATAAAAATCGTTGCTTTGGACGATACATATGTAGAAAGCCTATTTTATTCTAGTATTTACTAGCCTTTATCTTTTTTCTATAATGGAGATAGTCGCACGTAATGACAGATCACGGCCATATTATTAAAAGCTTGTGGTAAGAATGGGTTTCGTTCTAGTGCCCGGAAATAATATTCCAAAGCCTTCGTATGCTCTCCGTTGCTTGTGTGTATAAGGCCTATATTATAGAGTATATAACTTCGATCATAGGGATCAATTTCTGGTCGCGTAGCTTCATAATAATTCTGTAAAGCTTCCGCATAATTTCCTTCGGATTGAGCCGACATCCGTTACGGCCGTTCATTCTATTCAAAGAATCTCCGTTCCAGAACCGTACATGAGATTTTTATCTCATACGGCTCCTCCCCTCTGTGCATAGTACTAAGGGACATAATCTCTGGAATCAAGATTTCACTATTCTCATTTATGAACTGATGGGGGCTAGTATTTTTACAAGAAATTTCTAGCCAGCCTTCCCGAAAGAGATCTTTTCTTAACACCAATTGTATTAGTGCTAGATGAAAATAGTCACTCCAACAATTTCTTTGTTCACAACGCCTTCTATTTCCAGGAATCAGTCACTTCAACAATCTTTGATGGTTATATGGGTATCCAAAGTACAAACGAGATGGATGTTTGTTGTCCCAACCATTCATTCTTATTAGTCCCAATACCGAGAAGGGGAAGGGGTGATTTATAATATAACAAAGTTTTCGTGTTGTTGATTCCGTAGAGTAGTGCTTCTTCCTCTATGCCGCCCATTGGTACTAGTGGCGTAGTATTGACCCGCAATCCAGAACCCATAGGTGTAACCTTTCGCTCAATACTCAAATCGATAATTAAAGCATCTGAAGCCGTATCAATCGAGGATACACGACAGAAGGAATTGTTCTATCTTTAAACTTCACCTTCACCAAGCGTTGGTTTAAAAAAAATTTGTTTCTTTCTATCCCGAACCACGCTTCTCTCTCTCAGATTAAGGTCTAAAAAAGCAAGAAAAAAAATCAAATCGCACCATCTCTGTAATAGGTAAATGCCTTTTTTTCCCCTGAAGTTGTCGGAATTATTCGTAATAAGATATTGGCTACAATTGAAGAAGTCTTATCAATAAAATTTCCATTTATCCGGGATCTAGGCATAATTAACAATCCATTCTATAATTCTTCTCATTTTCCCAAAGGAAAATTATCCGAATTCTACAGTAGTACGAAATATCATAAAAATAGACTAATTCTAAAAAAAGATGTGGATATTCCGCTCAAATTGTGCCCAAGGGGGGATGATGAAATATTTGAATGAGATTGGATTTCCTACAAATTAAGTAGTATACTGATAAACAGAACTATTACGATTTTCTCTAAGTTGACTAACCAAGGACTTTATTTTACTATAGATTCTGGTAACTCGAAAAGTTTTGATTTGGTTATAATCAAAAGAGGAAAAATAAAGAATGGAATAAGAATTCCATGATAAAATAGAGGAGAGTAACCATACTCTTTTGTTTGCATAATGCGTATGCGTCATACAATTGAAATATAAAAATCCATTAAGTAAATTGGTGTTGAGAAATATGAAATTTGAAAGGAATCTTTTAGTCCTATGTAACCAGTAATGGGTCCTACCCGTACTGGAATAAATAATATGAATGACTCGCTATTCACTTCACTCGGTTTCTGGTCAATAATAAGATTATGATTATGTAGGAGAGATGGCCGAGTGGTTCAAGGCGTAGCATTGGAACTGCTATGTAGGCTTTTGTTTACCGAGGGTTCGAATCCCTCTCTTTCCGTTTCTATCGAATCATCAACGTTACTGATCACAATGTATCAAATCAAATCAAATTCAAATAACAATTGATAGCATTATTCCAACAGTAAGTAAGAACTTTTTTTGATTTGATAGAGATTCTCTATTCCTAATTACATTACTGTGGTACGTAAAATATAAATATGGGAAAAGCAAAAAAAAAAAAAAATCCTACTGCCGATCCATTTGTGATACGTGAATAAGAAAAAAAATGTGGATCAAGGCTCTTAAATCTATTTCCTTCGACAAAAAAAGGGTATGGTATAAAGTCAAATTGTCTGAACCTTTCTTGTTATTTTCATTAGGTTCAAGTCTGACGGGAATAATATTCTACGACTAACAACTCATTTATTTTCAAACCAATCCACTTACTATCTATTATTTGATTTACTAATCCTTCATATTGGAATAAGTCAATAGTCAAATGTTTTGGCAATTCCTCCCGGAGCGATGAAGCAATATAATTTTGAATCAGAGATTTCGATCTTTGTTTATCCTTCGTAGTAATAATATCTCGAGGTTTGCAACGATAACTTGGTATATCTACTAGACGACCATTAACTAAAATATGTCTATGGTTAACTAATTGTCTGGCTCCAGGAATGGTTGAAGCCATACCTAATCGAAAAAGGATGTTATCCAAACGCATCTCAAGTAGCTGTAGTAAAACCTGACCTGTTGACCCTTTGGCTTTTCCAGCGATATGCACATATCTAAGTAATTGTCGTTCTGTCAGACCATAATGAAAACGCAATTTCTGTTTTTCTTCTAGACGAATACGATATTGCGATTTTTTCCCAGAACGCAATTGGTTTTTAAGATCACTTCCAGATCTAGGCCTTTTACTAGTTAATCCTGGTAAAGCCCCCAGACGGCGTATTTTTTTGAAACGAGGCCCTCGGTAACGAGACATAAAACTCCTTTTTTTTTATTGAAAAATTTAAAGAAAAATCTAAATTAAGACTGAACTAAAGGATAAACAAAGCAAGGCTAAATCTACTGAAGTATACAATACTAAAGTAGAATGAAAATAGAATGAAATGCATTGTATCAATATCTATATTTTTTGTATATGATAGTAAGGAAGTTAAGTCTCTGTTTTATGATTTGTTCTGTATAGATCTAATTGCTCCATTCCAATCTATTTTTTATTCATAGTTGCAAGTTAACACGACATAATAGATCAGCGACCGATATTTGAAGAAAGGGGGGAGAAGATATTATCAATCATGAAAAAATAGATAGATAAAAGCCGGCTATCGGAATCGAACCGATGACCATCGCATTACAAATACGATGCTCTAACCTCTGAGCTAAGCGGGCTCACATAGCAGAAATAGAAATAGTGAATAGGGAGTCCGGAAACTACCAGATTTAATATATTAGCTATTAATTTATTTTAATTAATATTTCTTTTTTTTTTTTTTTATTTTTAATTCATAATATTAATAATTACTTAATAATAATACTTAAAAATACATAATATTTCCATAATTATTACTTGATGTAAGAATATAATATCAAATTGAATTTGATATTATATTTTAGAAAAGTCTAATTATTTCTTAGAACAGTTATACCAAATTATGCTAAATAATTATTAATTATCTCTAAATAAATAATATAATTAATTATATTATTTAATATATTATATAATATTAATGATAGTGAATCCATTCATAAGATAAGAATAAAGATATTATTATTATAAAGATATAATTCAAATTAGAATTAAGACATTCCTTTGTTGTCATTCAGAGAAGATAGGGCGAAAAAAAAAAAAAAAAAATAAGTAATTGAGTATCGATCCTTCCAGTATTACAAATTGCGCTTTTAAAGTCAAAATTAAGGGAAGAGAGATATAGAGGTGGGATATATCTATTCATATTGAATTGGAGGCGCATCAATGATAGAATCATGTCCGATTGGAACAAATAGGGTTCATTCAATACAATGGAAATGATAGAGAATGGCAAAAAAAAAATAGTGGCATACACTTTTAGATATAAGAATCATTATCTAATAAATTCAACGTAATGATTTGATTCCAAGATAAATAAAATAAATAAAAGAATTGAATAGAATTACAACTGGATCCTGTCGCAAAAGGGGATATGGCGAAATCGGTAGACGCTACGGACTTGATTAAATTGAGCCTTGGTATGGAAACCTGCTAAGTGATAACTTCCAAATTCAGAGAAACCCCGGAATTAAAAATGGGCAATCCTGAGCCAAATCTTTATTTTGAGAAAAAGGGTTTAATTTATAGTTTTTATAATATAAAACTACAATAAAAAAGATAGGTGCAGAGACTCAATGGAAGCTGTTCTAACGAATGAAGTTGATTACGTTGCGCTGGTAGCCGGAATCCTTCTATC